CCAATTATTAGTCATTGAGATTTATGGGCAATTCGGATTAATATTGAGGGATAGATATTACTTATATTTTTTCCCTTTCCAAACAAATTAAAATGATTGAAGTTTTTCTATTTGGAATCGTATTAGGTTTAATTCCGATTACTTTGGCTGGATTATTCGTAACTGCATATTTACAATACAGGCGCGGTGATCAGTCGGACCTTTGATTAATTAAATTAATCATTTTTTTTTTAGTGGCCTCCTCCTTAATCCACTGGAGGTCAAATTCTGATTGCTGTTGAAGTTAGCGACCTTATTTCAGTGGAATTTGACCTAACAAGAACGGAATCACGCACGCTCTATAGGATTTGAACCTACGACATCGGGTTTTGGAGACCCGCGTTCTACCGAACTGAACTAAGAGCGCTTTCTTATCAGAATTTTTTTGAACCCCAATACACCTTGCATGTATATATATAATATAGCGTTTCTAAACTAAAAATGAAAGAAAGATTATGTATGTCCAATTTAATTGATCTCAATTTATTCCTCCTTACTGCTCATAGGAGAACTAAAGTAAAAGTATAGGTAGGGATGACAGGATTTGAACCCGTGACATTTTGTACCCAAAACAAACGCGCTACCAAGCTGCGCTACATCCCTTTCAATTGGTCTACAGTTTCATTGTAGAGAATCCCTGTCTTCTTTTCCATAGTGTTATTTCTTCCATTGATATACATAATTTTTATTGTCATTTCTTCTTTTTTTGGGGGGCTCATGTCATATAACATATTGTATAACATATAATAAAATAATAAAAGACTTATCTATACCCATATGAGACGTTAAAAACAAAAAGAAGGAGGATTTTCAATGCGAGATCTAAAAACATATCTTTCCGTGGCACCAGTACTAAGTACTCTATGGTTCGGATCTTTAGCAGGTTTATTAATAGAGATCAATCGTTTATTCCCCGATGCGTTGACATTCCCCTTTTTTTCATTTTAGTTATTGATACGGGAAGGGGATTAGAGATACAATCAAATCAAATAGCTTTAACTAATTAATTGCTATTTTTTTTTTTGAAAAAGACTAAATCTCAGCGAAAATCCCGGCTTAAATTTATATTATAATAGAGTGAGAACGGGGATGGAAATGTGCTCCTAGGTCAACAGTATCATAAAAAATAGTTAAATAAGATTAAGATACTGTACTGCAATTAGAAATAGAGTTTGAAATAATTGTATTCCTTATTATTTACTATTTTTTGACTATTACTCTAGTGATTGCAACGAAATCTTTCATAATTCGATTTAGAGTTAGCAACTTCTATTTTTTCTTTGTTCCTTTCTTATTCGCTTCAGATTGAAAAAAATGGAAGAGTTGAGCGAATCAAAAACCAAAGGGGGTTCATGGCCAAGAGTAAAGATGTCCGAGTAACGGTTATTTTGGAATGTACCAGTTGTGTCCGAAACGGGGTTAATAAAGAATCAACGGGCATTTCCAGATATATTTCCCAAAAGAATCGACACAATACGCCGAGTCGATTGGAATTGAAAAAATTCTGTCCCTATTGTTACAAACATACGGTTCATGGGGAGATAAAGAAATAGATCGAATGCAGGTCTGTTTGTCACTCTTCCAAGGAACATAAAAAATGACATATTATATATATAATATATATTTTAATATAACTAAAGTAAATCCTAATTTCTATTTCTTCTATTTCCGTATTTCTTCTATTTCAGTTGGATCTAAAAAAAAAAGAATTAGAACTCAGAAATAGGATTTTCAGGGATAAGGAACAAACAAACCATGGATAAATCCAAGCGACCCTTTCTTAAATCCAAACGATCTTCTCGTAGGCGTTTGCCCCCGATCCAATCGGGGGATCGAATTGATTATAGAAATATGAGTTTAATTAGTCGGTTTATTAGTGAACAAGGAAAAATTTTATCTAGACGCGTGAATAGATTGACCTTGAAACAACAACGATTAATTACTATTGCTATAAAACAAGCGCGCATTTTATCTTTGTTACCTTTTCTTAATAACGAGAAACAGTTTGAAAGAACCGAGTCGACCGCTAGAACTACTGGTTTTAGAACCAGAAATAAATAGGCTTACTCTTCAATCAAATAAAAATTCCAATATGCTATGAACTCAAACCCAGATGGATATTTTGTTCGAAAAATAATAAAATCTAAATTTAATTTTCGTGTTGTAATAAAAAAAAAAGAATCAAAGAATCGGGGAAGAATAAAAGTTTTTTTGTTTGAGCGCGTTAACTCATTTTGACGACTTTAGCATCTTATCAATTTTTTCTTATACTAATTTATACTTTATACTATATCTTCCCGGAGTTCATTCTCCGGGGAATGTCATTTAAGTTTTTCGGTAAATTCCTTACAATCCTTTTCCTCTATGATCTCATTAGAAATCATATAAAGACAATTCCTATTTAATATAGCTATTTGTGCAAGTATTTTACGATTAAGAAGCAATTTACTCTTGTACAGATCATTTATAAATCGACTATAACTATAGGATACTTTATTTTCACGAATTACTGCATTTATCCGAGTGATCCACAAACGACGAAAATCCCTCTTTTGCCTATCTCTATCCCGATGAGCAGAAACCAAAGCTCTTATTTTCTGTTGAGTAATAGTTCGAGTAAGTCTTGAATGAGCCCCCCCAAAGCTTGATGCAAATAAACGTATTTTTGTTCGACGTTTACGAGCTACATATCCTCGTCTAATTCTGGTCATTGAATAAATGAAACTTTGATGAATAACTAATTGATTTCCGTTCTTTTAGTTATTATTTTCCTCTTTACTGGTCGATTAATAACAAAACAGATTCTTCCAATGTATAAAATAAAAATTCCAATGGCTTTGGCTACTATAACCTCCCCGACCACTATATATATATTTTTTTTTCATTGTAAATATAAAAATAAAATTTAAATAGATAAAGAAATAGTGGTTCCATCGTTTCTATGGTTACTTCTTAAACGGTGAGGTCCTTTCTATACACCGGAACCCCTTCCTGCATTTAATCAATATTATTGGTAACTTGTACAGTTCACATCCTTTGGCTCTACCCATGAATTATATTATTTAGTAATAGGTCTTTCACAATGAGATCTAACCCATACAGTAACGGTATTTAATTATGAAAGTTAGCTAGGTAGCTGACCCTGTTAGTCCGTTTTTGCAAGAGTGGGAACATTATTTTTCTGCTTATATATTTCCCCCGCTTAATGGATAACCATTTCTTACCAAAGGGGAATTGCTTCTCATCTTAAATTCAGGTGATTGGATTTGCACCAATGGAAACCATAAATTGAATACACAGGGAGATAATGGATCTTTTTGATTTGTAGATAGTGGGTGGAATTCTTCCATTGTATCCTATCCTATTCACTGGTCTTGATTGATCACTGATACTGGAAACATACAGTTTGTCTTTTTTTTGTGTCCCAGTCCTAGCTCATGATCTAAACGTGTCGCACATACACCCTAGTACATGTTCCTCGGCGCTGAGGACATCCCCGAAGAGCGGGGGATTTCGTGACATTTCTTATTGGCTGTCGTGTGTTTCTAATAAGTTGCTTAATGGTTGGCATGCTGTATCGTATACATAATAGGCTGGTTGAGATCGATCCTAACCGGATGATTATGAATCGCTTTTTTTTTTTTAATCTATTTAATAGAATATTAAAATATTAAACCCGGATAAGAATATAAAGAAAATCGCAACACAACAATAGTAGGGATTTCAGCGAAATCCTTCATTCAACCGCTACAAGATCAACAATTCCATGAGCTTGGGCTTCTGTTGCTGACATAAAAACATCTCTTTCCAGATCTTCGGATACAACCCATAAGGGTTTGCCCGTTCTTTGTACATAAACCCTTGTGATGGTTTCGCGCAGTTTCAGTAGTTCTTCCGCTTCCAAGATAAATTCTCCCGTTTGTGCCTCAGAAAAAGAGGCTGCGGGTTGGTGAATCATTACCCTGATGATAAATAAATGGTTTCTCTATCTTGCAGGATGATGAGGTGCAAAAAAAAAAAGAATTGAAGAACCGTACGGGCATTTTTTGTGCAGTGCATACGGCTCTTTAATGGAATTTACTTTCACCTTACAGCCAATAAAGATAAAATCTAGGATCTATCAGACGCAGATCGGTAAATGATCCAATTACCACCCTTCCTTTCGTTTCCTTTCGGGGGAGTTAAAAAATACTATGATGGTTCCGTTGCTTTATATATTTATTTCGTCTGTGATTCAGCAATCCCAAAGTTTTTTTGAGCTAAGGCAAAAAATGAATCTGTTCTATAAAAAATAAATATTGTTAAAACCCTTCCGGTGTGAAAACAAAAAAAAGTTTGTGACGCTTAAATGGACTACCCTAAGATAAAATCGGAATATCTTATTATCTCATACTACTCTTTCGATACATAATTTAATGTAAAAAAAAAAAGAGAGTTTTATCATATCAAATTTGAAGTGCCATGCTATTATTACTTAATATTCCTGCTAAGGCATAGTATTTTTTTCTTTCAAATAAAAAACTCAATGGCGCCAAGCGTGAGGGAATGCTAGACGTTTGGTAATTTCTCCTCCGACCAGGATAAAGGATCCCATTGAAGCGGCCAATCCCATGCATATTGTATGTACATCTGGTCTTACAAATTGCATAGTATCGTAAATAGCTACTCCGGGTATTACCCATCCTCCGGGAGAATTTATAAACAAATAGAGATCTTTGGTATCATCCTCTATACTGAGATATACCATAAGACCAATAAGTTGATTTGAGATCTCACTATCAACCTCTTGGCCTAAAAAAAGCAATCTTTCTCGATAAAGTCGGTTGATTAGGATAAAAAACTATCCCTTAGGAACCGTACATGCACCTTTTGAGGCATACGGTTCAAAAAATCGCGGAAAAAAGATCAATGTATAAGATTCCAGCCCCTTTATTTTGGCTTAGAGTAGGTTCTATCTAACTTTTAACAAAGGAACCCTTTTTTTTATGAAAAAAAAAAGAGAAGTTTTTGCTCGTTTTCCTATAACCTATAATACGAAATTCACTACACTTATCAAACACACTTCTCATTGATATATTGTTTCATCGAGATCCAATCCAAATTACGATGTAATTTTCTTGTTCCTGAAGGGGTCCCTTCCATTTTTTTAGGTTTATGCTCTACTCCAGGTAAAGATTTCCCCGATTTCTATTTGCACATATAGGATAAATGCTCCCAATACCACTTCTTTTTTTTTTTTTAATTCATTTTTAATTCATTTGATGCCTTTCTTCCGTCAAATATTTGAGGTATTCAGCATATTATTCTATTCGATTAATTAACACTTTGAGATCACCCCTCTTTCTAATTTAATAATAAACGAATTTTAATATTTAATAATCAAATCGTTTATGATACAAGTAGTACGCCGATCTATTACTAATTGGGTTTTTTCTAAACGGAGCCTGGATACTTCATTTTCTTGGTCCAACCAAGCCAACCATAAATAAGTTTTATTGAGATGGTAATATTAATCTGGATTCCCCCAAAACGGATCTAATTGCACCTCACGCGCCAATTTTAAAATAAATTGATTGGGTGAAACAAGGGATATCTCAATCGAGGGAGAGAACGGGGAAATCCCATATGACCCAATATATCTGACAAGCCGCACTATACGTCAACCCAAGATGCATCTTCCTCTCCAGGACTTCGAAAAGGTACTTTTGGAACACCAATAGGCATTAACAAAAAATGAAGTACTATATTTCACTTTGATGTGGAAACGTAATAATGGGTTTAATTGTCTTCATAAAAATTGGCCGTTATTAATTTTAGCCATGGTCAGAAAGGAAGACAGAATTAATAAAGTAACTAAAATTATTCCAAATAGGTCTTTCGAATGATGACTAAGTATGGATGGATTCACTCATAGAAAATGGGCTCAACCCACCATTGCGTATTGGGGCTTATCGGGTATAGAATAGATCTGCTTCTCTTTGTCTTTGTTCCTACGAACAGAATTGTTTGATTATTGCCAGCAGAAGAGAACAAATATTATCTCCTGCTCGGAGAGAATCCACTGAAGGGGGGAGGTCCATAGTATCGTTTTAAAAATGCAATAAAGTTACATAGTCTTTATCTTTCTTTGATAAAAGGGGTATTTCCATGGGTTTGCCTTGGTATCGTGTTCATACCGTTGTATTGAATGATCCCGGTCGGTTGATTGCTGTCCATATAATGCATACAGCTCTGGTTGCTGGTTGGGCCGGTTCAATGGCTCTATATGAATTAGCCGTTTTTGATCCTTCTGATCCCGTTCTTGATCCAATGTGGAGACAAGGTATGTTCGTTATACCCTTCATGACTCGTTTAGGAATAACTAATTCGTGGGGTGGTTGGAGTATCACAGGGGGGGCTGTAACGAATTCAGGCATTTGGAGTTACGAAGGTGTGGCCGGAGCGCATATTGTGTTTTCTGGCTTGTGCTTCTTAGCAGCTATTTGGCATTGGGTGTATTGGGATCTAGCAATATTTACTGATGAACGTACAGGAAAACCGTCTTTGGATTTGCCCAAGATTTTTGGAATTCATTTATTTCTTTCAGGGGTGGCTTGTTTTGGTTTTGGCGTATTTCATGTAACAGGTTTGTATGGCCCTGGAATATGGGTGTCCGATCCTTATGGACTAACTGGAAAAGTACAATCTGTAAATCCAGCGTGGGGTGTGGAAGGTTTTGATCCGTTTGTTTCGGGCGGAATAGCCTCTCATCATATTGCAGCGGGTACATTGGGCATATTAGCGGGCCTATTTCATCTTAGTGTTCGTCCGCCTCAACGTCTATACAAAGGATTACGTATGGGCAATATTGAAACCGTCCTTTCCAGTAGTATCGCTGCTGTCTTTTTTGCTGCTTTTGTAGTTGCTGGAACTATGTGGTATGGTTCAGCAACTACCCCCATCGAATTATTTGGTCCCACTCGTTATCAATGGGATCAGGGATACTTCCAGCAAGAAATATATAGAAGAGTTAGTGCTGGACTCGCTGAAAATCAAAGTTTCTCAGAAGCTTGGTCTAAAATTCCGGAAAAACTTGCTTTTTATGATTACATTGGGAATAATCCGGCAAAGGGGGGATTATTCAGAGCGGGCTCAATGGACAACGGGGATGGAATAGCTGTTGGATGGTTAGGACACCCCATCTTTAGAGATAAAGAAGGGCGTGAACTTTTTGTACGTCGTATGCCTACCTTTTTCGAAACATTTCCAGTTGTTTTGGTAGATGGAGACGGAATTGTTAGAGCTGATGTTCCTTTTAGAAGGGCAGAATCAAAGTATAGTGTTGAACAAGTAGGTGTAACTGTTGAGTTCTACGGCGGCGAACTTAACGGAGTTAGTTATAGTGATCCTGCTACTGTTAAAAAATATGCTAGACGCGCTCAATTGGGTGAAATTTTTGAATTAGATCGTGCTACTTTGAAA